AGTTGAAATAACTGAATTGGGGGTTGTTTGGTCAAGTAACGGAAACTCAATCAAATTCATAACTGTCTCAATGTAATTTTTTCCTTCCTTTTTTTTTTTATTGTCTGAATACTCAGTTAAGACCATTCCAACGCTCCTTTTCGCCATGCATAAACTGAACCCACAATTGGGATAAGCACGAAAATTAAAGCTTCGATAAATACAGATACACCCAATACATCGAAACTCATTGCCCATGGATAAAGAAAGACCGTTTCAACATCAAAAACAACAAAAACTAGAGCAAACATGTAATAGCGGATTCGGAATTGTAACCAAGCGTCCCCCATAGGTTCTATGCCCGATTCATAACTAGAGAGCTTCTCTGGTCCTTTACTAACCGGGGCTAAAACTCCTGAAATTACAAATGCCAAGATAGGAATAACGCTTGATATTATTAGAAATGCCCATAAAATATCATATTCGTGAAGCAGAAACATAAATGTACTCCTATTAATGTGGAATATGCTTAATTATTCGAGTTGGCATTGTCAATTCATCCAGAACTTGTTTTCCTAGGTGAAACAAGAATTTATTTTAATCAAATCAAAGTGTATAGTTCAGAGTTTGTTTGCTGCGTGGCATGTCTTGTTTAGAGATTCGTCCAACGGAATCGGGATTCCGTTTTTGATTTTGATTCTATTTAGATATGGTGTAAAAATAAGGCGTTCTTACACAAACAAAACTCTCTCACTTTGTCTCGCTTTCTCTATTCTCTATAAAAAAATAGATATAAGATTAAAAAATATTAAATAATAAAATTCTAAATAATAAAAGTAATTTAATTAAATACTAAAATATACTAATCTAACCTAATAGAATATTCTATTACTAATGTATATTAATGAATAGTAATACTATAACTATGTTTCATAATTCTGAAACGTAATACTATGTTTTTGTTTTTTTCTTGATATTTCCTTATATTTATTTCTTTGTATTTTATATTTAGAAATATATATTTCTTATATAAATTATATGTAAATATATAATTTATGTAATGTATAAATAATAAAATGAAATAAGATAATGAAATATTATCAAAAAATAATATCAAACATAACATAGTTATTATCAAAACCAATAATTTTTGGGGGGTAAAAAATGTCTAGGGATTTCTAACATATTCGAAGTATTCTTTTCATTAAAATCCAGGTAAAGGATCGTCGTTGTTTCTATTGATTTTATACAAATACGAATACGTAAACACAATCTAATGCATCGAACGATTATATTTTCTTTCTTTTTCTTGTCCTAGATTTGACACATACTGATCTGATTAGATCCATTGGAATGAATTATTGTTTTTATTTTCAGGTACCTATGTATTTACATGAATATGTGGTAATGCTTTCATTTCATTTCTATGAAACAACCAATGGACTGGTCTGTCCAGTCTATAAACAAGTACTAATGAGGAAATGAAAACTATACTAAACAAAAATAGAATGTCTATACAAAAATAGACAAATAGAATGTATTAGGGCTATACGGACTCGAACCGTAGACCTTCTCGGTAAAACAGATCAAACTGATTATTATCGAAATGATTCGAACTGTTTCAAAGACCCAACATGCATTTTGTTTGTTGCATTGGGCTCTTTCATCAACTGATGTAAAGATCAGTTAGTCCACCATATTTTTTCTTTACAGGAAGATAATGAGCTGGCTCCATGTGCTCTGATTCATTATTTGTATTCAGATCTAGTAGCAATACCAAAGTGTTTCAAAGAAGGGTTACCTTGACTTAGGTCTGCCTTCGGCTTAGATCAACCGAAGTTAAATGGAGTCTCTATCGTTCCGCTGCAAGAGTCGAATATGAGACTTCATACACCTTAAAGTTCATAGGATGAAAGGAGGTTTTTTTGAAGCCCTTATACTCATTATGCCTAGCATTGAATGGGCTGGGTATTTACCTTATCAACTATCAAATCAATGACGGGTTCTATTTGATTTGGCACCTAAATTCGCACCAAAATCGGACCGAACCAAATATTTGTCAGGCTATTGTTCTCTCGAATCTATGGAGTAAGACATTGATTTTTCAATAAGATCAACTATGTTCATTGCATAATAAGCTCCCTTGAAAAGCATTGGCGCACGTGTAAACGAGGTGCTCTACCTAACTGAGCTATAGCCCTTGTCATAGATATCTTAACATATAGATAATTTCTTGTCAAGATGGATATTCCCTAATCTCACATGATAACTCTTTGATCCGTTTACTGTTAACAGATTGGTATTGCTTAGAAATAATATTCTATCTATAATCCCCGAGGTGATGGGTCTTCTTTTGAGGTGATAAATTACCTACTTAACTCAGTGGTTAGAGTATTGCTTTCATACGGCAGGAGTCATTGGTTCAAATCCAATAGTAGGTAGAACTTATTAGATACCATTGCATTGACTCCGGTATCTAATAAGTTTTTCTACCCATCCTCTTTTTTTCGTTGTATCAGAT